CAAATTGTTTCTTTTTAAGAACCAAAAGGATTTGTGCTAAAATACTAGATGCAAAAAAGAACAAAAGGCCTTGGACACGTAATGGATCTTGAAGTACTATTTCCGCCTCCCTCTGACCAAATCCACCCACATTAGGATTGCTCGTTAATGGTTGATCAAGTTTGATAGATTCGCCCTCTGAAATAAGAAGTTCTGGTCCTGGAGGGATAATATCAACCACTTGACGCCCATCCAATGCATCCACTAGGGTTATTTCATATCCTCCTTTTTCTTTTCGTATTATTTTGCTTACTATACCTGCTACTGTAGCATTATAAACATTATTATTACTCTTACTCCCGTCGGGATAAATCTGGCCCCTTCCTCTGTTCCCGCCTACATATATGGGATATTTTAAGAAGTAAACATCTTTCTTAGTAGCAGGGTCCGGAGAAAGAATAGGAAAGGTGATTTCACTATATTTCTGACCAGGAACAGGACCTATCACAAGAATATTTTTTTTAGTGGGACGATAGTTCTGAAAAGACAGATTGCCTATCTTTTCTTTAATCTCGGGCGAAATACGATCGGGGGGGGCTAATTCAAACCCCTCAGGTAAAATAAGAACAGCCCCCACATTCAAAACTCCTTTTTTACCATTCCCAAGAACTTGTTTCAATTGCTTATCATAAGGAATTCGAACAACTGCTTCAAATACACTATCAGGAAGTACAGCTTGTGGAACCTCAATATCCACGGGCTTATTAGCTAAATGGCAGTTGGCACAGACAATACGGCCGGTCGCTTCTCGTGGATTTTCATAACCCTGCTGTGCAAAAATGGGATATGCATTTGAAACAGGTGCCCCAGTTATTATATATATCATGAGCGATAGGAAAATGGATCGAGTAATCTCGGCCTTTATCCAAGAAAAGGTATTTCTAGTTTGCATGGTCCAATCATTGATCCCGAAAATTTCTACAATAAAATTAGGTAGGTTGCTAGTATAGTTCCCTATCCCTGATTCTGCTATTTACTGAAATAATTTGACTCGAATCTAGGAAGAATTCTCCTGGATGGGGAGAAGAAATAAGTCAAATTATTAATGTTTTACTTATGTACAAAGTAACAAACCTGAAAATTAAATCAGTGGATCATTTTTTAGTCATTTATTGAATGATAAATCACTACAAGTGACGGAGATACACGATTTAAATAACGGAAGATCCAATATTTTAAAACTGTATCTAGAATGACTGGAAAAGTGGAAACAAGACCGGATATAATTTGATCATTATGAGAAAATCCAAAATCTTTGTAAACAGATCCAATCATTAGTTCCCAACCATGGGGAGAATGGAAGCCTATACATAAATCAGTTAATAAAAGAATAGAAAAAGCTTTTATTGTGTCACTTAAGTTATATAGGAACTCTTGAACCCAAGAGTTAAGAAGAAAAAGTTGTTCATTACCTAGAATAGAATAAGCACTTAGAATAACAAAAGAGATTATATTTGTCGAGAAGTACAAAATCATATGGATACGATCATGATCGTGTATCTTGATCAATTGGATTGTTTCTTTGTAAATTCCGATACGAAGTTTTTGTAGATGTGTTTCTGGGTATTCTTTTATCATTTCGTCCAAGAGTAAGAGTCCCTCTAATTCTAGAACTTTTTTAAAAATATTTTTTTCTTGAATATGATTCAAGAAAATTTCAGATTGCCCAGTATTCCACCAATTAGTAACCCAAGCTTCTAGGCTTTTTTTAAATGAAAGAGAGATCCACCAGGGCAAAAATACTATAGATGCAAGATATAGAAGGGGAATGAATGCTTTCGTTTTTGCCATTTTTTCGTCTTTTATTTTTTTTTTTTTAATGAACTTACTTCATTCGTCAACTTGATACAATATTTAATAGTCATATCAAACATAAGTTCTATTACAAGTCATATTGATTCTATTATCAATCTATTCTCTGTTTTTTATTTGTGGTTGAGTGGTTGGTTAGTCCTTAAATTTCGAAACAATACAAAAATAGAAAAACAAAGAATCCACTTTTCAAATTTGAATCAAGAAAAAAAAATATCTATTGTTTCCAAATATAGCAATTACTCCAATTTGAAGCAATTGCCCGGTTTCGATGAATGCACGAAAGAACCACTTCAGGATTAGGATTTACAGGTGAAAGAAGTCCCTTTCTATTCGATCAAAATAGAAAATATTTCAAAAAAAAAAATTCGCCAATAACGTATTAATTCAAAATAAAAAAAAAAAGAATTTATCGGTCTTCACTTCATTTTTCAAAATACTTCAATTGGTACACGCAAGAAATAGGCCAATTCTGCAGCTTTTTGCTCAATTTCTTGTGGGGTGAAATTCTTCTCATTACGAGTCAAGGGAATGGCCCCCTGGCCTCTGATTTCTATATAAAGGACACGATGTGCATAAATACCCTCTTTCACTTCGATTCTGATGGATTGAATGTCTTTCAGAAGGAATCGGAGGAAGATGCGACGATTTTTTCCAGGAAATCCCCAACGAAAAATAGACGCTAGTCCTTCTTTTCTATCGAATCGATCATAACCGCTACCTACATTCCACGAAATTGTGCACCATAGATAAGAACTAATAAAGAGACCTGCGATCCCATAGAAAGACATCACGACCCCCTGTGGAAAAAAAATGATTTGCTGAGACGGAAATAAAGATATCAAATCTCTACCAAGATAACTGGAAGTTCCAACCAATAAAAACCCTAATGAACCTAAAAAAAGGATAAAGGCCCAGCAGAAATTGCTTGTTTTTCGAGATCCCCTTAAAAATTCTATCCATATATGTTCTGATCGCCAACTCATACTAGATCTAATTGCATTTTATTGGAATTGGAAGAATAAAAAAAATAACCGAAATAAATTTTACTTTTTTTGGTTTCCGAAGTAACTCTCATCAACTAGTATTATTCTGATGTGAACCTTTAAAAGTAATTCATCGAATTGCTTAGATCTAAAATAATAACATCAACTGACATAGAATTTCCTATAGATACTTATATATAGATATATTTACTTTATATCTATATCTCAGATATTCGCTCCGATTCCGATCTATTCGATTCTTTTTTTTTTTCAAATATTTATAATTCATTTACTCAGATGTCATGTATAATCGCTTATGGAAAGAGTAAGCTACATGTTATACTCTATTCTACTAAATAAATATAAATATCTGTGTTATGGTAGAAGTCGCATTCTTAAAAATATATATATATATATACAAGATTTGGCACCATCGTATTTAAAAATAAAAAATCTTGTTTTTTTGAACATGAAGAGATAAAGAAGCCATTGCAATTGCCGGAAAAACTAAGCCCACTAAAGGCACAAAAATAGAGGGTAAATTGTTGAAAGTTGTCATAGAATGGATACCTCGATTTAATAGACTTAATATTTGTACCTGTTATTTATTATTATTGTTATGTTATTTATTCTAATTAAATTACTATTTTTATCTGTTATTTATTGTTAGAAAGATATCTTAGAATTATTATAATGCATATATTCATATATAGAATTATTAAAATTTCTTAGAATTAGAAGAATTCTATAATTATAATAAGTATATCTACGTGAGTATAATTATTTGAATTCTCTAATAATTAGAATGAATCTAGAATTCTATATATACATGAGTATATATATATATGGAAAAGGAATGTAGAACAGAATTTTTCATCTTTCGACATGAAATATATGTATGATAATCCACTTTTTTATTTATTAATTTATTATATTAATATTTTTTCTTTTTCTTGTCTTATAATTTTCATTTAATTAACTGGAATAAAGATTTTCTTACAAATAAAAAGAAAAAATGAGTTATAATCCGATTCAATAACAAGGATTCTTAGTAAACCTAAAGATTCTCTGGAGATCTAGAAAGATACAAGACTCTATGCCAATATTTTCTATAGTCGAATTTTATCTACATATTGAAGAAGGGAACATTAAATTCGTTTGATTCCCCTCGGCTAATGAAATTCTTTCTTCCGTGAAAGAATTCGCTCTTTTATGTTGTTTCATAGAGATTTCATAATTACTAATTAGGAATATCTGTAAAAAAAAAATAATAATCCACATGATTCTTTCTACAATGAAATCTTATGTTACCAAAGAAAAATCCATTCTTTGGATTTTGAATTCGATTCCTTTAAACTAAATAAATAACTACTGGTTCATCACAAATCCAATTTTTTATTTATTTTGATTAAGGCTCTACTTGATTGAATTTTGATTCAAAGGAAAGAAAACATGGAGGTGAAATAACTCACTCAAAATACCTTTTAAAGGATTACGTGGTACGATTGGATCAAATAAGCCCTTATGGAATAAATATTCAGCCGACTGTGAACCCTCAGGTAATGTCTTATTCAATGTTTGTTCAATTACTCTTTTACCCGCAAATGCAATGTAGGCATTGGGTTCGGCAATAATGATATCCCCCAACATACCAAAACTAGCTGTCACCCCACCTGTAGTCGGAGATGTAAGGATTGATACATAGAATAAGTTTTTATTTGATTGATAATGATATAAAGCAGAAGATATTTTAGCCATTTGCATCAAGCTCAAACTTCCTTCTTGCATGCGTGCTCCTCCAGAAGCACACACTAAAATAAGAGGTAAACATTGATTGGTAGCATACTCGATCAAACGGGTGATTTTCTCGCCTACTACAGATCCCATACTACCCCCCATAAACTGAAAATCCATAACCCCAATTGCTACGGGAATACCATTTAATTGACCTGTGCCTGTTTGAACAGCTTCAGTCAATCCTGTCTTTCTTTGATAAGAATCAATACGATCTTTATAAGGTTCCTCTTCCGAATGAAATTCAATGGGATCTAGAGAGACCATGTCTTCATCCATAGGAGCCCAAGTACCTGGATCAATCGAAAGGTCGATTCTATCTGAACTACTCATTTTCAAATGATATCCACATTGTTCACAAATATTCAT